AGATAAAGACGAGAAAGACCAATGAAATCAAGTTTCAAGGTTGTATAGTTTAAAGTTTAATGGTAAAGTTTGATTACCATTAAAAACCAGAATAATGAACGAGTTTTTCGGTTTGATCCATATCCATATCCTAAAGGCGGCCTTCGCCCTGAGTTATATTAAGTTAAGCCGCCCTTAGCCCTTATTCCCTATTTTGGTTTATTACATATGTTTCTACGTGTTTCTACTATATGTGTTTATATTGCTTTTTTATTTCCTAAGGGTGGTTGGCCCTCGGGACCTAGTATTTCTGTTTCTAGTTTATTTCTGGGCAAGGTGGCCATAGGCCCCTATGGTCCAGTGGTTACGACCTCTCTCTTTCACGGAGAAAACGAGGGTTCAAGTCCCTCTGGGGGTGTAACAACACTCAAGACTATAGGAAGACTATAGGAGTAGGAGTGGGATTTTATATCAAGTGATCCCTGTTTGTCAAGTCCTTCTATTAGTCTACTTAGAAGGACTTCATATTTTATATCATTTGATATTTATATTTATTTGTCAAGTCTGCCTGGGAGATGAAAGGAAGTTGATTATGGAACGTCTAAAATGAATTAGGCGTTGGGTCGATGCCCGAGTGGTTAATGGGGACGGACTGTAAATTCGTTGACAATATGTCTACGCTGGTTCAAATCCAGCTCGGCCCAACAATTTGGCAACCTACTATCAGATGGTAGAGCCCTCTTGTTCTTAAGAAATACCTATCCAAATTTTCTGCTATATCTCTTCTTATTTCCCTGGGATTGTAGTTCAATAGGCTAGAGCACCGCCCTGTCAAGGCGGACGTTACGGGTTCGAGCCCCGTCAGTCCCGACGGATCCAATAAGTACATCAATTCGCCTCTTTATTTTCTGTGAAAGAAGGGGAGCATAATTGAATTCCGAAGGGGTTTCCCCTCTTTTTTTCAAGATTCTTTCGAAGAAAGAACAAACCCTAAACAAAAATGAAAATAACTAAAATAGTGAAGTTGATAGAATATTCCATTTTTTCTCCCGCGACTCATTTTTCTCATACTTCTTTGTCTTCCAAAGAAAATTGGATCATTAAAATTTAGAAGCTAATTCCTCTCTTTTTCCACTTCGCTTGTATTGTTTGTTGGGGTTTTGTAGTTAATGGAAACAGACGCATGGTTAGATGATACTTCATTTGATGGTTCTACACTAAAAAGAAAGAACATAAAATATAATAAGGAGAAATAAAGGAGTTTTTTATTGGTCCGGGAATCCAATCTTGGATTCGGTATGGATAAAAGATCTTCGTATGTTATACTATTCAATTCTCGACGACGAATTAATTTAATAGCTCAGATATTGTTATTCATGGTATTGATCCGATTCAAGATCATCGATGGTAATGCATTCATTGAATTGACAGGTGAAAGATTTATCATCTCTATGGGATTAAATCCCGAGTTATTGTGAAATAAAAAAACGATGAGATTATGGAAGTAAATATTCTTGCATTTATTGCTACTGCACTGTTCATTTTAGTTCCTACTGCTTTTCTACTTATAATTTACGTAAAAACAGTCAGTCAAAACAATTAATTACTTTAAATGAAACTTTACTTCTGAATTCTTATCAATAGTTGAAGAAATCAAATGAAAAGTATTCTATTTTTGCGTCTTAAATGAAATCAAGGGGCTATAATCCGCGGTATTCTATGAGATCCGAGAGTATGGTAAGTAAGAAATAAATTTCTTACTTACCATACTCTCTAGTAGTGTTATGTTATAGTAGTGGATAAAGTTGTAAATAGAGTTGGTATACTCTATTAGCTTCTATCTTCAATATATGTAGTTATTAATCCATATATAGAATTGACGTAGGACCCAATTCTATTTCTTTGATACATCTATTTATTCCGATGAATCTGAAATAATCGTTTTACTGTTATAGAATACATTTCTCCACTAGAATCCAATGGAATTTTGAAATGAAGATATTTTTTATTTCTAAATTATTTCAATTCAAATAAAAAATGCGTTACGGAACGATCTATAAAAGAATTGATAGCGTTTCATTCCTCAACTAAATTAGGAGTGCTTTTAAAGTCCACTTCTTCCCCATACTACGAGTGAAAGGGAAAATGTAAAGACTACCATTAAAGCAGCCCAAGCGAGACTTACTATATCCATGTGAATTATGTCCCTTATCTCTATGATAGAATTATTCCATTATTGCTCACTAATAATAGTAGAATGAATGGTCCAGAGTCAAAAAGGGATTCTGACCAAACACTATTGATGAACCAATCAAATAAAGCCATTTCAAAAATTCCTATATGATTTCTAATGGGGAAAGACTAAACACAAGTAAAATACACAATGACACTACAAAGGAATGTTACTAATGGAATGGACGTCCAGTAATAAAATAAGAGAGCCCTTTCCTTTTTTTCTTGCCCTTCAAAGTAAAAATAGATCAATTGCTATCTATTACATATTTTTATTTTATTTCCTATTTGATATAATGCGTACCCCTTCGCGATTGTCTAGCTGAAGGAGTTGGGAGATGGTATATTATACTCTTGACGAGGGGTTAAAAAATGATTTTTTTTAACTTTTTCTTTTCTATAAAAAATCTATCTAATCTCAATCTAATAGTGATTGAATGCCTGAACACTCAGAGATTCTCGCGAGTCTATATATATAGATTACAGTATAGAAAGGACTTTCCCTAACTAGTAGTTGAATTATCCCCCGGCTATCCGATGTAATTCAAGACCCAATGAGTATACATTACATTAGCAGTAGAAGGGAATCGGAAAGTCTTGCTTCGACCTTTATAATCTTTTTATATTCAAAGATTTCCAATCTTTTACAAAATTACCAGAACAGATGTTTAGAATCAACCAAGTATCAACAGTCCCCTTATTCTGTTTTGCTGGGGAAAATTAGGTTTAGTTATATCAGCAGAGCAGAATAAGATATTTCTATTCATTTGTTGATGAGGCGGCACCCGGATTTGAACTGGGGAAAAAGGATTTGCAGTCCCCCGCCTTACCACTCGGCCATGCCGCCAAAACGATACACAACAGGATAAAAAATTACCGGTGGATTACTAAACTTTAGTTTATTGTACTTGCATCCCCTTTTTCATCCTTTTTCTAAATAAATATAAAAAAAATTATAAAATAAACCCTTTTTCCCCTTTTGATTGTGTTTTATTTACTCCTTTGATTGATTGTATAGTATCTCAAAACTTCCACTCACTTTTCTATTGAAAAATCAAATTATATTTTGACTCAAAAAAGCTAAAATTTATGACAAACAGGAACCATTAACTATTCGTTGACTGAGAATTCGTGAATTTTTCTTAGATTTGAATATAAAATTTGGTTTGCCTAATGACATAATAAAATCCAAATTGATAGATCCTTAATTGATTCTTTTGAATCAAAAACCATTCTCCATTTCCATTATAACAAAAATTAGAAGTATATGTAAACCCCAGAACGGAAATTGTTACACAGATACCAAATATTTAGAGTATGTTACCTATAAATAAAGGGAATTCGTTGGAACAAAAAAAGGCCCGGCTGGGTATTGACCGGGCCAGGCCCAAAAGGCACCTCGAACAAAATAAAAGCAAGAAGGTCTTCTTTATTTATCTTTCTATTTGGATCTTTCGAGCATCTAAATGGAATTGCTAATTATATAATAACGATAAAGATAAAGAATGTGAAAGAAATACTTTCTTTAATCCTTACTTGATGTGTAATGTAACATAGTAATTATCTTTTTCAATTGGGAGAGATGGCTGAGTGGACGAAAGCGGCGGATTGCTAATCCGTTGTACGAGTTATTCGTACCGAGGGTTCGAATCCCTCTCTTTCCGTTTCCGTTGATGACTTTCTATTTTTTTCTTTCAATTTTCGCAAACCCCCTTATTATTTTTTCCTAGTTAAACGTGTGGAATAGCTAAAATAAAATTGAAAGAAAATTGTAAAATCAAGCAAGAAAAACTAAATTTTTATTTTATTCTTCACGTCCTGGATTACGTCCTGGATCATTGGATAGGAATCCAAAGATGAAGAGAGAAACAAAGAATATTACTACTGTGTAAACGAAAAGTTTGAGAGTAAGCATTACACAACCTCCAAGATCATTTTTTGAAAAAGAAAAACGAGAAAAGATAATAGATCCTCCATTTTTATATCACATATCCTATTTTGACACCAAGAAATAAATTCTAGAAATAGAAAAGAATGTTCAGAAATTCAAATGAAGTTGAAATGAAATTTCAATTTGTAATATAATAAGAGTCTTTAATTACCACAAATCACTTTCATACCCATAATTAGCTATTGTAAGGGGCCCTAAGCTAATAAGGTATTTCACCATAAAAAGGATTCAAATTAAAATCGGGAAATGGGGCGAGCCGGGTTTCTCGCGGCTATCCGATAATTTCAATGTTTGAATCGAAGGTTCATACTGTCAGACTTATTTGATCTTATCAATTGTTATAATTTAATTTTTATCGAATAAATCATGAATTTTCTAGGATAGTATTAAAGATCTTATCGAAAACTTACAGCAGCTTGCCAAACAAAGGCTAAAAGAAAAAAGAACAGGGGTATGACTGGCATAACATCTACGATTGGATTCAAAAAAGCATAGGCTTCGGGCAATTTGGTGAAGAAAAGACTACTCGGATAAAGGGCAGAATTAAGACAGATCAAACTAAAGATATTAAGCATAACAGACATTTTTTTCGTCGAGATAATTGCATTTTGATTGAGTTATTGATATAAGGAAAAATAAAGAAAGTAGGGTAGACAAAAAAATCCTTCTTTTTCCGTTCAATCAAAAATCCTCCAATTCTCAAAGGAGAATAGAAGAAATCATACTTTCATACAATATCTTAATTGAATTATATGTAATGATCAATAAATTCAGTTGAATTCTAGATATACACATGTCAAAATCCTAGCACGAATCTATAATAGATTCTATAAAGAATAAATATTTTCTATAGATAGTTTGGGCTGGAATTGACGAACACTTAATACCAATATTATTCTTTATTAGTATTAGTGTCCAATAAAAGTAGAAATGGGGCGTAGCCAAGCGGTAAGGCAACGGGTTTTGATCCCGCTATTCGGAGGTTCGAATCCTTCCGTCCCAGAGCATATCCGTTGTATCTGAATACTTCTTTTTTGTTCAACAAGGTTCTGTTTAAAGGTCTAATATTGGATAGAATATTATTCCTCTTTCTTTTTTTTTAATTTTGAATGATTCTTTTCGGAATCATATCTAAGTTTTTCACAAACTGAACTAAATCGAATTCAAATGACATGCAAATGCAAAAGTCACTGATAACTGAAACCTTTTCTGATTCAGATAAAGATAAGATGAGACATAGATCACAGTTCCATAAAGATTACTTAATCTCAGGCTAAACAAAATATGAAAATACATATAAAACGAGGAAGTGCTTAGCTTATAGGTATGTATTGTTATCCTATTTCAGTCACAATAGTCTTTCTATTTTTGTGAAAAATAATTAGCATCCCTAAAATATTAAAATTGAAATATTTAACAATAATATTTCTTTTTATTGTTCGATCTATTTAGCTTATTTGCTTTACATCATTGACAATTCCATTCGAAAATATTTTTCTTTCTTATGATAATAAAATGGAGTCTTTACTGCAAAACTTGATTCAAATAATGATGCAGAAGTAGGAAACTTTTTCAAGTAGCAAGATTTGTAATGATTCCTTATGGATTGAATCTTGGGGAAGTTGGAAATGGGTCAGTCTATCTTATTGAGTCACTTGAAGAGGCAGAGTCAAATATAATTTATTTATTCCTGTGATTTCTGTTAGTTATGTTATTTCTATATTTATATTTCTGGATATTTCTGTTAGATATTTTTTTGAGATCGATATTTATAGAAAAATGTTCCATTCATACAAAAAAAGCCGGGGTCTTGCTAATATTTCTTCAGAAAAATCTTTATTATCTATGTAGATAGATAAGAAAAAATATAAATGACTGTGTCTATGTACCGAGCGAACCAATGACTATTCATGATTCCATAATTGAATCAATTCCATACTGGTTCCAAATTAGAGGAATGTTATGGTAAAACTTCGTTTAAAACGATGTGGTAGAAAGCAACGTGCGACTTGAAGGACACGATCCGGCGTGGATTCTTATTCTTACATCCACCATTTTATATAGGAATGAAAGTGCTCTTGGCTCGACGTCGTTTGTTCTATTCTACTAGAATCCCTCTTTTTTTATTGGGTTGTAATGTAAATAGTACATGATGGAGCTCGGGTAGAAAGTATTTATTAATTTCTCAGGGGCAACGATCTAGGGTTAATGCCAATCAATAAATTGGAACAACTTCGTAAGTATATCTTCGATATAGAAATCGAAAGGATCCGATTCGAGCAAAATTTCAATTAAAAAAATTTTTGTTGGAAGGGTTAAAACTTTTTCGATCCACAGTGTATCGCGCACGAATCAACCGTATGATTCTTTGATAGAAAGAAATCACAAAAGGGGTATGTTGCTACCATTTTGAAAGGATTAAGAAGCACCGAAGTAATGTCTAAACCCAATGATTTAAAACAAAGATAAAGGATCCCAGAACAAGGAAACACCACTTCAATTGTCTCACGGATCCGAATAAAGAATAAAAATAGATTTTAAACGAGACAAAAAAAGGGGGGGTTAAAGACCACTCAATAAAAAAATATCTTAATTTATTAATTTATTTAAGATATTTGAGAATTCTTGAACTTGAGTTATGAGTACAAATGATTTTTTTTTCAGGAAGCTAAAAAAATGACTATGAGTTAAATTATAGACTCATTTATTTTACGGATTCCTTTTCTATTTATTCTAATTTTATCCATAGACAAAACTTCTAATCATTTTTTTCTCGAGCCGTACGAGGAGAAAACTTCCTATACGGTTCTAGGGGGGGTTCTTTTTCATCTACATCTATCCCGATGAGCCGTCTACCGAATCGTTGCAATTGATGTTCGATCCCGAAGAGAAGGAAGAGATCTTCGGAAAGTGGGTTTTTATGATCCGATCAAGAATCAAACTTATTTAAACGTTCCCGCGATTCTCTATTTCCTTGAAAAAGGCGCTCAGCCTACAGGAACTGTTCAGGATATTTTAAAAAAAGCAGAGGTTTTTAAGGAACTTTACCCTAATCAAACGAAATACAATTAATTAAATTAAGGAAATAAAAACTAAGGGTAGGATAGTGATTTCTATATCATTTTGGATATCTTTTCTATACTATGTTTTTTTATTTCCTTCTTTTCTTGCTCTATTCATATCTATTTATCATTGTTTTTTTAGAATATTTTGAAAACCCTATTTGATTGATCCTCACAAAATAAAAAATTATGGCATTACCTGCAATCGCGTGGTTTTCATTCGAACTCTAATACCAAGTAAGAAACAAGGAATCGAAGTTCTTTATTCGACTTATA